CATTGCGTTTGCGGGTAAAAGAGTAATTGAACAAACATTGAAAAAGACAGTACCTGACGGTTCACAAACGGCTGAGTATTTATTCCATAAGGGCTTATTCGACCCAATCGTACCACGTAATCTTTTAAAAGGTGTTCTGAATGAGTTATTTCAGCTACACGGTTTCCTTCCCTTGAATGAAGATTCAAAATAAATAAATATTCAAATAAAAAATAATCAGAATATAGAAGTTCTTTCTATTTAGCGAGAACTCCCGTTTTTCACTAGGAATCCATGTTTGTTGGATAAGATTGGTTAAAGTAGGAAACTCCTAAGAAACTCGTTTCTATCTTTCTTTTCAAAAAAAAAAGGTGTTTTGAAAGGAAAGATAGAAAGACGATGAAGATAAGGATGGGAGAAGAAGAATCCAATTTCTGAAAGCAGGATTCTCATACATATTCGTGTATAAAGAGGAATAAGTACGCTTCGTTGAGTTCTACATTCGTTATTGATTATGAAATATTTCATATGAATATTATCTGAATATTCTTTCTAATAGATAGACTTATCATAAGATATCTTTATAATTTATAATTATAATAGAAATATGAAATCGAGGTACCCATTCTATGATAGATTTGAACTTTCCCTCTATTTTTGTTCCTTTAGTGGGCCTAGTCTTTCCGGCAATCGCAATGGCTTCTTTATCTCTTTATGTTCAAAGAAATAAGATTGTCTAAATATGATGGGACCAAATCTCATCAATTTATTTCAACACTAGATCATCATACAGATACTTTTTTTTAATGTAATAGGGTAGGATATATGCTATGTGGACTTTCCGAAAACAAATGTAAGAGTTGTTTTATTATGTATACCGTTGTTATGTATATCGATGGATAATATACGCATTAATGCATGTATATGCAGTTATAGCTTAATCAATTCAATGATTAAATTCAAAATGATCCGCAAATCTTTTTTGAAAAATCTTTGAAATAGAAACTCAATGTATCTAACCAATTATTTCTAATGGTTCCTGCCGAAATGCTGCTAGTTAATGAAAGTTACTTAGGGATCAAGCAATAAAAGTCGAGTCAAATCTATTTGGGTTATTCTATCAATTACAATCGAATGCAACTGGATCTAGTATAGTATGAACTGGCGATCAGAACATATATGGATAGAACTTATAACGGGGTCTCGAAAAACAAGTAATTTTTGCTGGGCCTGTATCCTTTTTTTAGGTTCACTAGGATTCTTAGTGGTTGGAACTTCCAGTTATCTTGGTAAAAATCTGATATCCGTATTTCCGTCTCAGCAAATTCTTTTTTTCCCCCAAGGGATCGTGATGTCTTTCTATGGAATCGCAGGTCTATTCATTAGTTCTTATTTGTGGTGCACAATTTCATGGAATGTAGGTAGTGGTTATGACCGATTTGATAGAAAAGAAGGGATAATGTCCCTTTTTCGTTGGGGATTTCCTGGAATAAATCGTCGCATCTTCCTTCGTATCTTTCTGAAAGATATCCAATCAATCAGAATGGAGGTGAGAGAGGGTCTTTTTCCTCGTCGTGTCCTTTATATGGAAATCAGGGGCCAAGGAGCCATTCCGTTGACCCGTACTGATGAGAATTTGACTCCACGAGAAATTGAACAAAAAGCTGCCGAATTGGCCTATTTCTTGCGCGTCCCCATTGAAGTATTTTGAAATGAACTAAAGAAACTAAAGAATAAATATCAGCATGAGAGAAGGAACTTAATACATCTATCAGGAGAACGTATATAGAACAATATTAATAAAACCTAAAAATATAATAGAATTAATCAAATAAAATATATTGAAAAAAAAAATAGATTAAGGAGATTTGTACACAAAAACTATTTTGTATATGCATACACATGTCGTCCAGCTTCACTCTTTATACTATCAAAAGGTCTAATAAGTGTAGTTTAGATTCATCAAATATCCTAACATGTCTTTTGTTTTCGTAAAACATAATTCGTCCTTTGAATTGATACCCTATCTCCGCGCTGCGGTTATACAGTGAAATCTTTTGAATTCAAAATAGAAATAAAAGAATTAAATGATCTGGTAGAGTTCGTCTTTAAATCCAAATTATATTCGTTAGTTCAAAATGGGTTTTCGGAGTATTCATCGAAAGGAATAAATGAAGGGGAAATCGGTTACAATTTGCCTAATTGTGATCTCTGGAATATGGAAAGAATATTTACTTCTTTTTTTTAATTCGAAAAGGGCCTTTCTTGTATGTTCTATTCTAGATCCTAAAGACTCAATTCTTACACAAAAACAAAAATAGGAAAAGATCCATAGGTTCGATACCTTCTTCTTGTTATATAATTTGTGCTTCATAGAAATCTCAGAGATAGAATCGACGAATGAAAAAGGTTCATTAACAATTTACATCACGGATACAGAATGAAAAAAAAGAAAGCATTGGCTTCCCTCCCATATCTTGTGTCTATACTCTTTTTGCCCTGGTGGGTTTCTCTCTCATTTAAGAAATGTCTAGAAACTTGGGTTCTTAATTGGTGGAATACCAGGCAATCCGAAATCCTTTTGAATAATATTCAAGAGAAAAATGTTCTAGAAAAATTTATGGAATTAGAAGAACTATTCCTGTTGAACGAAATGATAAAGGAGTACTCGGATACACATATGCAAAGGTTTCGTATAGGAATGCACAAGGAAACAATACAATTGGTCCAAAGACAAAATGAATCTCATTTACATATAATTTTGCATTTATCTACAAACCTAATCTGTTTCGCTATACTAAGTGGTTATTTTTTTCTGGGTAATGAAGAACTTTTCATTCTAAATTCTTGGATTCAGGAATTTCTCTATAACTTAAGTGATACAATCAAAGCTTTTTCAATTCTTTTAGTTACTGATTTATGGATCGGGTTTCACTCAACCCATGGTTGGGAACTAATGATTGGTTCGATCTACAACGATTTTGGATTGGCTCAGAATGATCAGATTATATCTGGTCTTGTTTCCACTTTTCCAGTGATTCTAGATACAATTGTGAAATATTGGATCTTCCATTTTTTAAATCGTGTATCTCCTTCGCTTGTAGTAATTTATCATTCAATGAATGAATAAGAATGAATAATTCATTATTTGATATCCAGAATCTTTCTTCGTGTATAAAGAAATCATTTTTCATCTTACTTATTCTTTATACTTATACCTTTTCAACTCAAGGTATTCATACTATATTCCACCAGTACAATTATTTCAGTACAATCAATACAATGGCAAACTTGTGGATAGGGAATTCTACTGGTTACCTATCGAATTTATTGTAGAAATTCCGGGGATCAATGATTGGACCATGCAAAATAGAAAGACTTTTTCTTGGGTAAAAGAACAGATGACTCGATCCATTTTTGTATTGATCATGATATATGTAATAACTCGAGCATCTATTTCAAATGCATATCCCATTTTTGCGCAGCAGGGATATGAAAATCCACGAGAAGCAACTGGGCGAATTGTATGTGCCAATTGCCATTTAGCTAATAAGCCCGTGGATATTGAAGTTCCGCAAGCTGTACTTCCTGATACTGTATTTGAAGCAGTTGTTCGAATTCCTTATGATATGCAACTGAAACAAGTTCTTGCTAATGGTAAAAAAGGAGCTTTGAATGTAGGAGCTGTTCTTATTTTACCCGAGGGATTCGAATTAGCTCCCCCCGATCGTATTTCTCCCGAAATGAAAGAAAAGATGGGCACTCTTTCTTTTCAGTGTTATCGTCCTAATAAAATAAATATTCTTGTGATAGGTCCTGTTCCCGGTCAGAAATATAGTGAAATCGTCTTTCCTATTCTTTCCCCCGACCCTGCTACGAAAAAAGACGTTTACTTCTTAAAATATCCCATATATGTAGGTGGGAACAGAGGAAGGGGTCAGATTTATCCTGATGGTAGCAAGAGTAACAATACAGTTTATAATGCTACATCTGCTGGTATAGTAAGCAGAATAGCACGTAAAGAAAAAGGGGGATATGAAATAACCATAGTTGATGCATCAGAAGGACGTCAAGTGGTTGATATTATACCTCCAGGACCAGAACTTCTTGTTTCAGAAGGAGAATCTATCAAGCTTGATCAACCATTAACAAGTAATCCAAATATAGGAGGTTTTGGTCAGGGAGACGCAGAAATAGTGCTTCAAGATCCATTACGAGTCCAAGGTCTGCTGTTCTTCTTGGCATCTGTGATTTTGGCACAAATCTTTTTGGTTCTGAAAAAGAAACAGTTTGAAAAGGTTCAGTTGTACGAAATGAATTTCTAGATCTAGAGATTCCTTAAAATAAAGTTGGTAAAAGTGCCAACTTCTTGTTGATCGATAGAATGATATAGGAATATGATTCAAAAAATTCTATAAGTCTTTTCTTTGTTTATTTTATTATTTTTTTTTATTTTGCGGGATGTCTGAAACTCATTACTTGTAGACCATTCCTAATGATATAAAATAAGTATACAAATACAAAAGAATAGAATACAAGGCAAGGACGGGAAAAATGAAAGTCAAAAAGATTTCTAGAAAGTCTTCTTAGTATTCCTAATCGTCTTGTATCGAATCGAATAGACGATTTTTTCTCCTGAAAGATTCTTATTCCTTGTTTTCTTTTCCGGGTATAATTGAACAAATAGAACTTCTTCAATTCACTTCAACTTATAACTTAGGAAAAGAATTAAAACAAAAAAAGACTTCATCTTGTTTTGTTTCGGCTGAAAACAAGATTAGATCTTTACGCATATCCAAATCTTTCTTTATTATCTCATTCCAGTTTTCTTTTTTTCTATTTCTATATATAGAAATAGAGTTTTTTTCTTTTTATTATTTGCTTTAGTTTAGTAGAAAGAGTTGAGTATAAAAAGAAAAGGATTTGCAGGATGTTTCATAAGGATAAATCCATAGGTATTGGATTCTTCATAAAATCGATGGATTCCTCCTTTCTTGTTGCTTCATATTCAAAATATTAAC